CTGATAGGAAATAAGATATTCAAATAAATAATTTTATAGCGAATGACTATTCATCTATTGTATTTTCATGCAAATAGGGGGCAAGAAAACTCTATGGAAAGATGGTGGTTTAATTCGATATTGTTTAAGAAGGAGTTCGAACGCAGGTGTGGGCTAAATAAATCAATGGGCAGTCTTGGTCCTATTGAAAATACCAGTGAAGATCCAAATCGAAAAGTGAAAAACATTCATAGTTGGAGGAATCGGGACAATTCTAGTTGCAGTAATGTTGATTATTTATTCGGCGTTAAAGACATTCGGAATTTCATCTCTGATGACACTTTTTTAGTTAGTGATAGGAATGGAGACAGTTATTCCATCTATTTTGATATTGAAAATCAGATTTTTGAGATTGACAACGATCATTCTTTTCTGAGTGAACTAGAAAGTTCTTTTTATAGTTATCGAAACTCGAGTTATCTGAATAATGGATTTAGGGGCGAAGATCCCTACTATAATTCTTACATGTACGATACTCAATATAGTTGGAATAATCACATTAATAGTTGCATTGATAATTATCTTCAGTCTCAAATCTGTATAGATACTTCCATTATAAGTGGTAGTGAGAATTACGGTGACAGTTACATTTATAGGGCCCTTTGTGGTGGTGAAAGTCGAAATAGTAGTGAAAACGAGGGTTCCAGTAGACAAACTCGCACAAAGGGCAGTGATTTAACTATAAGAGAAAGTTCTAATGATCTCGAGGTAACTCAAAAATACAGGCATTTGTGGGTTCAATGCGAAAATTGTTATGGATTAAATTATAAGAAATTTTTTAAATCAAAAATGAATATTTGTGAACAATGTGGATATCATTTGAAAATGAGTAGTTCGGATAGAATTGAACTTTTGATCGATCCGGGTACTTGGGATCCTATGGATGAAGACATGGTCTCTCTGGATCCCATTGAATTTCATTCGGAGGAGGAGCCTTATAAAGATCGTATTGATTCTTATCAAAGAAAGACAGGATTAACCGAGGCTGTTCAAACAGGCATAGGCCAACTAAACGGCATTCCCGTAGCAATTGGGGTTATGGATTTTCAGTTTATGGGGGGTAGTATGGGATCCGTAGTCGGAGAGAAAATCACCCGTTTGATTGAACACGCTGCCAATCAAATTTTACCTCTTATTATAGTGTGTGCTTCTGGGGGGGCGCGCATGCAGGAAGGAAGTTTGAGCTTGATGCAAATGGCTAAAATATCGTCTGCTTTATATGATTATCAATTAAATAAAAAATTATTTTATGTATCAATCCTTACATCTCCGACAACTGGTGGAGTGACAGCTAGTTTTGGTATGTTGGGGGATATCATTATTGCCGAACCCAATGCCTACATTGCATTTGCAGGTAAAAGAGTAATTGAACAAACATTGAATAAAACAGTACCCGAAGGTTCACAAGCAGCTGAATACTTATTCCAGAAGGGTTTATTCGACCTAATTGTACCACGTAATCTTTTAAAAAGCGTTCTGAGTGAGTTATTTAAGCTCCACGCCTTTTTTCCTTTGAATCAAAAGTCAAGCAAAATCAAGTAGAGCACTAAGTTCAATTATTTTATTTGTGTTTGTAGCAAAAAAAGTAGTTAGTTTATCGGAATCAAAGTAAATAAGATAATAATGGCCTTTTCTTTGGTGATAGAAGATCTAATTGTAGAAAGAATCAAAACTAAAGTTGAGGATAACTCTTTTTTTGACCTATATTCCTGATTACGAATCAAGAAGCCTTTATCACCAAGAGCAAGAGTGAGTTCTTCCTTTCGTGAAATTAGGAAAATAAAACGAATTTCTTCTTGTCTTAGGTATATAATTTGAAATTTAAATATAGATAATAGAGTTTTGTATCTTTCTCTATCTCCCGAAAAACCATTTTAGCTAAAAATTCATGTTGGGTCGGATTCGAACGAATCTTTCGATAATCTGTAAAAAACTCTTTATCTATTTTTAGAAAATTAGAAGACAAGAACAAAAGAAATGAAGAAAAATCATAAAGTTTATTATCATACATATCTTTCTCATGTAGGAGATGAATAAGTCCATTTATTTAGTTCTACAGTTCTACATTCTTTGCACTTATTCTTATTATACGTACTCAGTTAGGTTTAGATATATAGATACTTAGATCTATACTAAGAATTTCAAATTCTTCAAATTCTATTAATAATAAATATTATCTAATTAGAATTCTTAGAATTCAAATTCTTAATTTAATTATAATTATTACAAGATATCTTTATTTATATAATAACATAATAAGAGATACAAATAGTAAATCGAGGTACCCCTTCTATGACAAATTTGAACCTTCCATCTATTTTTGTGCCGTTAGTAGGCCTAGTCTTTCCGGCATTTGCAATGGCTTCTTTATTTCTTCATGTTCAAAAAAACAAGATTGTTTAGATCCGCTGGGACCCAATCTCATCCATTTTTTTTGAAAACGTGGACTTGTATCATAACA